GTGACTGAAATGCACGATCTTCACAGGTATCACTTTTCACGATACCTAAACCTAAAAGGTGGAATAGCGATTTTCGAACCATTTCCTATAAGAGAATGGTTTCCATTACTTTGAGAAATGGATTCTATATCAAACTATAGCTATTGCATTAAAGAAGAAACTAATAGAAGTCGAAGACGCGGAATGGTAGTGAATAGAGAAAAAGATTCTTCTGATTTTCTTGTTCCTGAAAATATTCTATCTATCTCCTAGACGCCGTAGAGAATTGAGAATTTTCATGTCTTTCAATTCTCGTACTCGTAATTGGAAAGTTACGGAAGGAGATCCATCATTTTGCAATGAAAACAACATCAAAAACTCTGGACAATTTCGAAATCAGACCAAGCGTCTTAATACATATGCAAAAAAATTCATTATTGGCCCACCATTGATTACAAGATTTAGCTTTTATGAATCGCTATTGGTTTGATACGAGTAATGGCAGCCGTTTCAGTATGTTAAGGATACAGATGTATCCACAATTCATTTAGAGTTACTTAATAGCCTATTTCTTATACTATATCTCTATCCCGTGAAATTCTCGAGCCGAAAGATGGATGCATATGCTGTGTTTCATTTTGCTAAATTATATCAATTAAATGGTATATCAATTCTATAAATTGGATATAGCAATAAATAAATCAGCAAAATTCTTTTATTTTAGATAGAAGAAATGTTTCTTCTATCTAAAATAAAAGAATGTACCCTTCTATGCAAATCCAATTTGCATCGATAAAATAAATCCAAATTCCAGATTCCAGCAGTAGATGAATAATTGCAAATTTTTGTGTGTACGAGATTAGAATAACTTCAAAATAACTGACATAATTTTTTATTTTTCCTGATCAGAAAAATACATGAAAAAGAAAGGAGGTAGAAAAATTTTTTGATTTATGGTTAAAGAAGAAAAACAAGAAAACAGGGGTTCTGTTGAATTTCAAGTATTCAGTTTCACCAATAAGATACGGAGACTTGCTTCACATTTGGAATTACACAAAAAAGATTTTTCATCGGAAAGAGGTCTACGAAGACTTTTGGGAAAACGTCAACGTTTGCTGGCTTATTTGGCAAAGAAAAATAGAGTACGTTATAAGAAATTAATCAGTCAGTTGGATATTCGGGAGAAGTAATTTAATCGTTCGAATTTTTTCTTATTTTATTAGTAGTCTTATAGTAGTCTTAGATTTTGCATTTTGATGAGCCTCGTTTTGAGGAATTCATGGAATAATCCATTTTCATGGAAAAAAGAATAAGAACAAGGATACATAACATAAAAAAAAGAATAGATAAGACGATATTCGCCCCCCCCCTACATATTTTATTTCTTCTCCTATACAAAAACTAGCAAGACCTACTCCATTGGTAATTCCATCAATAACACCCTTATCGAAAAAATTCGTTAGTTCGGCTAATCTTCTTATACCCAAGATAAAGACCCTAGTATAGAAAACATCTATATAACCACGATTATATGACCAGCTGTATATCTTTTCTTTTACTTGATCCAAAAAGTTTTTTTTTTGATTCCCTTTTACAAGGGAATTTAGAAAATTCAAATTCTGAAAAAAAGAATAAGTAGATCCATAGAAGATATATGCTATGAATAGACCAAGAATTGCTAAACTTACAGAAGAAATTGCATTAATGATAAATTCATATGAATTTATGGAAGAATTAGAACTTTCCTGAAAAGAGTTTATTGAAGGAGTTAGCCACTTTGATAATATGGTTAACTCCGATATTCCATTACCCTTTATTCCATTATCAAAATGGATTCCTATAGATCCAATGAACAAAGTAAAAAGCAGTAATATAAGAAGAGGAAATAGCATAGTATTTCCCGTTTCATGAGGATAGACAAAAGTGTTTTTAGCCCCAAAGGGAGTACTAAAGGATCCTATCTTATTTCTTATATTACCAGGAATTTGAGGTCTATTTTGTGAAAAAAAAGAAACTCCATCCTTCATTGTTGATAAAACAAAATTTCTATTGACTCCTTTGGATATGCCTTTTCCCCATAAGGATATTGAATACAACGAACCTTCTTTAGTACTGCTGTAATTTTGAAAATGAACACGCAAATACCCATCAAAAGTAAGTAAATATATCCGAAACATATAAAATGCAGTTAATCCTGCAGTAAAAGAGGCTATTATTCCAAAAAAAGGTGAATACAACCAGCTATTACTAAGGATTTCATCTTTGGACCAGAAGCAAGCAAGAGGTGGAATACCACAAAGAGAAAGTGTACCACATAAAAAAGTAGTTCTTGTAATTGGAACGTATTTTCTTAAACCACCCATAAGAACCATATTCTGACTTTTATCTGGTGAATATCCAACAAGAGGTTCCATTGAATGAATAACGGATCCGGATCCTAAGAACAATAAAGCTTTCGAATAAGCATGAGTGATCAAATGGAATAAAGCAGCTTCATAAGAACCTATACCGAGAGCTAACATCATATAACCCAATTGAGACATTGTAGAATAGGCTAAGCTTCTTTTAATATCTCTCTGAGCAAGAGCTAAAGTGGCTCCTAAGAAGAGTGTTATTGTACCTACTAAAGAAATAAAACTCATTATCAAGGGTAGGGATATGAAAAGAGGAAGAAGTCGAGCTAGAAGAAAAATCCCCGCAGCAACCATAGTTGCTGCGTGTATAAGAGCCGAAATGGGAGTGGGTCCTTCCATAGCATCGGGTAACCATACGTGAAGAGGGAATTGTGCGGATTTTGCAACTGCACCAAGGAATAATAAAAAAGCACACAAAGTAGTAAGTAAGGAATTAATCCCATTATTAGGAATCCAGTTATTAGCTATTTTGAACAAATCCCGAAACTCTAAACTACCTGTTATCCAAAAAAAACCTAAAATTCCTAATAACAGACCAAAATCCCCTACACGATTAGTTACAAAAGCTTTTTGGCAAGCACTCGCTGCAATTGGCCGTGTAAACCAAAAGCCTATCAATAAATAGGAACACATTCCGACAAGTTCCCAAAAAAAATAAATTTGTATCAAATTGGAACTAGTAACCAATCCCAACATGGCAGTATTAAAAAAACTTATATAAATAAAAAATCTCAAATATCCTTCATCGTGAGACATATAATCGTCACTATAAATAAGAACCAAGATTCCTACAGTAGTAATTAGTATTAACATAATAGACGTAAGGGGGTCGATCAAGTATCCAAATTCTAAAGAAAAATCGTTATTGATGGTCCAAGACCATAGATATTGATAGATAGAACTTCCATTTATTTGTTGAATAGACAGGTGAACTGAGAATACCAGAGCTATACTTAAGAGTAAAATACTAGGAAAAGCCCATATGCGACGAAGATTTTTTGTTGCGGTCGGAATAAGAAAAAGTCCAAATCCCATTGACATAATAACTGGAAGTGGGAGAAGAGGGATTACCCAGGCATATTGATATGTATGTTCCATAAGAAAAGAAATAGCAATTTTTAGTTGAAATTTATAGTTCAATTTTTCTATAAAATAGAATTGTTTCCGATTCACCAAACCTACTCTTATATCTCTCTAAAGGAATTAAAAAAGCAAAATAAGAATAAGAAAAAATACAGGAATTCTGGATTTTTCCAAATTTCTCTCATTAAAATATTCAAAAATTCGGAATGGGTTTAGTTGCTTAAATTCAAAAAGTGAATCAAAGAATTTCGTTATCTAGTTATGTTATCTAGTTATTAGTTAAAAAAAATATTTATTAAACTACAAAAAAAGATTGAATCATTTTACTTTCTATTCATTTTTGTATTTCTTTCTCTTAAAATAAAGGAGCTCTCTTGTTTCGTAATTGATTGATTGAATTCCAAAGAATCTATAGTATAGGAAATTCTCAAATATTGCTTACTTCATATAAAACGGAAATCCTAATGACTAGAATTCTCTAAGTTTTAGAATGTCTTGTTTAAGAGACTAAGTATTTTTTTTGATTGGAATTCAATTATGAAATACCGTTCTGAACTTAATTAACTAATTCAATTTTACCTTCTTTTTATCTCCCCATCTTATATGGGGGCTTATGCCCCATACCATATATTTATATATGGGGTATATTTGATATATAAATTGATTTAAATAGAAAGCCTTAAAAAACTCTTGTCTTATCCACATTAGACAAAATGAACTAAAAAAGAATTTTGAATTTCAGTATCTTTCAGTATCTAAGTATAAATACTAAGAAAAAACAGAAAGAAGGATTAATTTGCGGCAATAGATGTCTTTCACATACAACTAGAAAAAAATAATTTCCCTTTAAAATGGCAGTTCCAAAAAAACGTACTTCGATGTCAAAAAAACGTATTCGTAAAAATCTTTGGAAGAAAAAGACTTATTTTTCCATAGTACAATCTTATTCTTTAGCAAAATCAAGACCGTTTTCTAGCGGCAACGAGCATCCAAAACCAAAAGGTTTTTCTGGGCAACAAACAAACAAATAATAAGGTTTTGGAATAATCGGAATTGAACTATCCCAACCCAAAGAAATTCCAATTATTTAATCTGAATGAATAATTCAGATTAATTATAGAATCCTCATAAAAAAAATGAGGATTCTATTACCAAAAGTAGACTATTCTTGCAATAGGACATACAACCTCCACCTATCTTATCCAATCTTATCCAAAACAAAATTCCCATATAAATGAGTTTAGGACTGGTAAATCATATTAATAAGAGCGTAAAGGCTTTCATTCTATAAATTTTTCTAAAATACAAAATTATTTGTAGTTAATGATGAAATTCTAATGTTCCTAAATTCTATGGCCTCTCCCAATCTCGACGATTCGTGAGAAAATAACTATTATTCTTTTAAGTTAACTATTATTTTAAGTATTTTAAGTTAGCCGCCATGGTGAAATTGGTAGACACGCTGCTCTTAGGAAGCAGTGCTCAAGCATCTCGGTTCGAGTCCGAGTGGCGGCATTCTCGAAAAAGAATACAATAGATTAGAAAATGGATTAAATTAGAAATTTCCAATTTTGTAATGGGACCTTATCCTTATGCTATTTGCAACTTTAGAACATATACTAACTCATATCTCTTTCTCAACCATTTCAATTGTGATTACGATTCATTTGATAACCTTATTAGTTCGTGAACTTAGGGGATTACGTGATTCGTCAGAAAAAGGAATGATAACTACTTTTTTCTCTATAACAGGATTCTTAGTTTCTCGTTGGGTTTCTTCGGGACATTTTCCATTAAGTAATTTATATGAGTCATTGATCTTCCTTTCATGGGCTCTGTATATTCTTCATACTATTCCTAAGATACAGAACTCGAAAAATGATTTAAGCACAATAACTACGCCAAGTACTATTTTAACGCAAGGCTTTGCCACATCGGGTCTTTTAACTGAAATGCATCAATCCACAATACTAGTACCTGCTCTACAATCTCAGTGGTTAATGATGCATGTCAGTATGATGTTACTAAGCTATGCAACTCTTTTGTGCGGATCCTTATTATCCGCCGCTCTTCTAATCATTAGATTTCGAAATTCTTTCGATTTCTTTTTAAAAAACACCTCTTTTCCCGCATTTCGAAATTATTACAAATATCAATTAACTGAGCGTTTGGATTCTTGGAGTTATCGTGTCATTAGTCTAGGGTTTACTCTTTTAACCATGGGTATTCTTTGTGGAGCAGTATGGGCTAATGAGGCATGGGGATCCTATTGGAATTGGGATCCTAAGGAAACTTGGGCATTTATTACCTGGACCATATTTGCTATATATTTACATAGTAGAACAAATCCAAATTGGAAGGGTACAAATTCCGCACTTGTAGCTTCGATAGGATTTCTTATAATTTGGATCTGCTATTTTGGTATCAATCTGTTAGGAATAGGTTTACATAGTTATGGTTCATTTACATTACCATCTAAATGAAAAACCCTCATTTTTTTATGATATGAAGGTTTTTTTTCCTTTTTTGTTTGATTTGAGAACCCCTTGAACGTCTTTTCAAAGGGTTCTCCAAAATTCGAGATAGATCTAATTAGACTTTTTTACTTTTTTTTTGAATTTTATGTTTTTTCCACTATGGAATTTTTTTCCACGATGAAATATAGAGCGGACTAGTTAAAAAAAGAAAATCCTATTTAGGATAATAATTGGATAATAGGGCCTCTACCCTGTCAACGGATAGCGAGAGAACTAAATCTGGATAAATACCAATTCCTATTACTGGTAAAAAGATACAGATTAAAAGAAACAGTTCCCGTGGTCCAGAATCCACAAAATGTTCATTTGGAACATGAAATAGCTTGTATCCATAGAACATCTGGCGTAACATAGATAATAAATAAATAGGAGTTAATATCATTCCAATTGCCATTACAAAAATAATTAGCATTTTTGGCATTAACATAAATTTAGGACTAGTAATTAGTCCAAAAAATACTACTAATTCTGCAACAAAACCGCTCATTCCTGGCAAGGCAAGAGAAGCCATTGAAAAGCTACTAAACATGGTAAAAATTTTTGGCATTGGAATAGATATTCCCCCCAATTCTTCGAGATAAACAAGACGCACTCTATCACAAGCCGTTCCCGCCAAGAAAAAAAGTGTAGCACCGATAAATCCATGGGATAATATTTGTAAAATAGCTCCATTTAGTCCAATGTTGGTTATGGAACCAATTCCTATAATTATGAAACCCATGTGAGATACGGAGGAGTAGGCTATTCTTTTTTTGAAATTTCGTTGACCAAGAGAAGTTGAAGCTGCATAGATTATTTGCACCGCTCCTATTATTACCAACCAGGGGGAAAATAGATAATGAGCATGAGGTAACAAATCCATATTGATCCGAATCAATCCGTATGCTCCCATCTTTAATAGAATTCCGGCTAAAAGCATACATGTACTGTAATGCGCTTCCCCATGGGTATCTGGTAACCACGTATGTAGAGGTATAATTGGCAATTTGACAGCATAAGCAATAAGGAAGCCAAAATACAGTAGTATTTCCAATGTTGCAGGGTATGATTGATTAATCAATCTTTCCAAATCTAATCCGGGTTCATTGGAACCATATAACCCCATACCCAGAACTCCAATTAAGAAAAAAATGGAACCGCCTGCAGTATACAAAATAAACTTGGTAGCTGAATACAAACGCCTCTTTCCCCCCCACATGGATAAAAGTAAGTAAACAGGGATTAATTCTAACTCCCACATGATAAAAAAAAGTAAAAGGTCTCGTGAAGAGAATAATCCTATTTGACCACTATACATTGCTAGCATCAGGAAATAGAATAATCGCGAATTCCGGGTAACTGGCCAAGCCGCTAAAGTAGCTAAAGTAGTGATAAATCCTGTCAATAAAATGGATCCTAATGAAAGTCCATCGATTCCCAATCTCCAGTGAAAATCCAAAACATCTATCCATTTAGAATCCTCCTTTAATTGGATTAAGGGATCCTCCAATTGGAAATGATAACAGAATGCATAAGTCATTAGAAGGAATTCTAATAAACAAATAGATATAGTATACCACCTAACTATTTTATTTCCTTTATGAGGTAAAAAGAAAATTAATGAACCTGCAAATATCGGCAAAACAACAAGTATTGTTAACCAAGGAAAATAACTCATGATAAAGTAATAAAGACAAGATACGTTTTGACCAGAAAAGCCCATGCTCAATTATTTCGAGCACAGGCTTCTTCGGTAAAGAGGAATCAGACGATTCAAGTGGAGTTTTTTGTAACGTATCAATAAGATAGAGCCATGCTGCGGGTTGTTTCAGGCCCTAAATAAACGCGGACACTTAAAAAATCTGTTGGGCAGGCAGATTCGCATCTCTTACAACCCACACAATCTTCGGTTCTTGGCGCGGAAGCAATTTGCTTGGCTTTACATCCATCCCAAGGTATCATTTCTAATACATCTGTTGGGCAAGCTCGTACACATTGAGTGCATCCTATACATGTATCATAAATTTTTACAGAATGTGACATTGGATCTCTAAATTTGCCTTTTCAACATAAAAATTTTCGATCTGGTAAAAATGAAATTAGTACTATATAAATTAGATGTATTGTAGACACCAGACGAAGCAATGGTTATCCAAACTTTAACAAATAATAATATATTTCTTAATCCGTTTGTAAGAAAGCATGAAAAGAACCAAGAGACTTGAATTTAAGACTTCAACAGTCATAATTATATGAATTCTACATACTAATTTGAATTAGCCAATAAATTGGGTATCATCTTTTCAATATAAATTATTACAATATTCAAATTGCAATATCAATGGATTGTAAAAATGCAATATTCAATTAAGTAAAAAAGAATACTCTGAAATAACCTACTCAAAAAATGGATATTATTAAATACTAATAAAAAAATAAGATCAGATTTCTATTCATCTTAATGTTCCGTATTATTATATACGTGCCTTTGTTTAGAGGATTCTATGTCTAATTATTCAAAAAATTAGATTGATTGATACGAGTTGATTTCCTGTTACGATGGATGGAAGAAAGAATGGATAGTCCAATAGCTGCTTCAGCAGCCGCAAGGGCTATAACAAAAATCGCAAAAATGTCTCCTTTTAATTGGCGACTATCAAATAGATCAGAAAATGTTACGAGATTTAGATTAATTGAATTCAGTATAAGTTCAAGACATATTAGAGCTCTAACCATGTTTCGGCTTGTGATCAATCCATAGATACCAATCGAAAATAAATAGACACTCAAAAAAAGTACATGCTCAAACATCATTAACTAACTCCTTATCAATCTCGATTCATTTCAATATGAGGACAAGAATTGAACCGATTCAATTAATTAGAATAGAATAATTACGCAACAAAAGAGAAAAGAAAGTATTTGTTGTGTTGGCAGTAGATGGGTTTTACTAAATCAAAATTGTGATTGTTTAGTTATTTATTTTATATTTGAAATTCTAAGAATTTTGACTCATTCTAAGTATTTCTTATTGTCGAGCCATAGTAATTGCACCTATTAAAGAAACTAGAAGAATTAGGGAAATGAGTTCAAACGGAAGATAAAAATCGGTTGCTAAATGAATCCCAATTTGTTGAACGTTATTTATGAGACCCTGTTCTACTATTTGGTTTGATCTTGTAGTCCAAAGAATTCCATACCACGACGTATCTGGGATAGTAGTCATTAGTGAAAAAGGAATAGTTATACAAACGAGTAAAGTAAACCCATCTCCAATAGTCCAAAAATTCTTATCTTTAGACCACTCTGAGCTGTTTACAAACATTACAGCAAATATGATCAAGACATTTATGGCTCCCACATAAATAAGAAGTTGTGCGACAGCTACAAAATAGGAATTCAATAAAAAATAGAATAAGGATATACAAACAAGAACTAATCCCAGCGAAAAGGCAGAATAAATTGGGTTGGTAAGTAATACTACTCCTAGACCCCCTAGTAGAAGAATAAATCCCCCAAATAGCACAAGAATCTCATGTATTGGTCCAGGTAAATCCATTATGGATAAGAAGAAATTTATAGTATAAAATTTTTCATGAACTGACTAAAACTAAAAGATTCAAGGAAGGAAAAAGATATTAGGATATTTTTTTGTATATGTATATAAGTTATTAAGCAGTAGTTATTCTTTTTTCGTTATAGTTAGTAAAAATGGATTTTTCTAACAAAAAAAAATCCTAATACCTAGTAATCAGTAATCGTTCTTGAATTCCAAGATTTTTCTTCGTCTATTTTACTTTGAGGCGAATTCCTAATTGTTTGAATTGTGTAATCTCCCATTATGGAGATTGGTAACCGACTCAAAGCAATTTGATTGTAATTCAATTCATGACGATCATAAGTAGAAAGTTCATATTCTTCAGTCATCGATAAACAATTTGTCGGACAGTATTCAACACAGTTACCACAAAATATACAAACTCCGAAATCAATACTATAATTAAGCAATTGTTTCCTTTTAATATCCTTTTCAAATCTCCAATCCACAAGAGGTAGATCTATCGGGCATACGCGAACACATACTTCACAAGCAATGCATTTATCAAATTCAAAGTGTATTCGCCCCCGGAAACGCTCCGATGTAATTGATTTTTCATAAGGGTAGTGAATCGTTATAGGTAAACGATTTGTGTGGGATAAGGTAATTATGAAACCTTGACCAATGTATCTTGCGGCGCGTATTGTTTGTTGACCATAACTAATGAACCCAGTTAGCATAGGGAACATATTCTAAATATGTATGAAAAAGGTATGTTTCTTTCTCTTGTTTGAGAGAACTTTTGTGTTGAAAATATTCTTACTGTTATTGTATTATCTTATTTATTGTATTATCTTATTTATAGTGAAACTAGTTGGAAAGAAGTTGTTAATAAGAGATTGCCCAGAGAAATAGGTAAAAGAAATTTCCATCCAAGATTTAATAACTGATCCATTCTCATCCTGGGTAAAGTCCATCTTATTGTGATAGAAATGAAGAGAAATAAATAAGCTTTAGTTAATGTAATAAAGATACCTATTACCATTTCCAAAATTCCCATTATTTTATTCATTTGGAAAAATCCAAAAAAGGATATATAGGGAATAGATAAATTCCACCCGCCTAAGTATAGAACAGTTACAAATAAAGAGGAAACTAATAAATTTAGGTAAGAAACAAGATAAAATAAACCATATTTAATACCAGAATATTCGGTTTGATAACCTGCTACTAATTCTTCTTCCGCTTCTGGTAAATCAAAGGGTAATCTTTCACATTCTGCCAAAGAAGAAATTAGAAAAACTAGAAAACCTATAGGCTGACGCCAAAGATTCCACCCCAAAAAACCATATTTTGACTGTGCTTCAACTATATCAACTGTACTTGAACTGTTAGATAATCATAGTCGATGATAACATCACAGTTCCCACCGCTATTCCAAAACCGTACATGAAACCTTAGCTTCATACGGCTCCTCTATGATCAGAAAAAAAGAAAAGATTGTTTCATTTCGGTATTATTCCCTGGGCGTAGATAGAATTAGGTAAGATAAAATTGATTGGAAAGTCCCAAATTAGACCAAAGCAATTCTGTCTGCTAGAATAACAAAAAAGCGCTTCTGAATTGATCTCATCCTTTATATAATAAAAATTTTTCTTTGTTCGGTAATAACTTAATATTGGAATAAAACACTCGTTATAGCAATTAATAAATGGAAAGAATTGGGCATTAGTTCATGAGGAATTCTGTATGAATAGGGATAAAAGAAGGAAAGAATAAATAAAGATCCTTTTTTCTATTGCATTCCATATCTTTTGTCCTATTCTTCTTTCCCGGGGAAGGGTATACTTAAAAAGAAAAAAGAATAAAGGGTTAATTCGTTCTTGATAGCCATTTCTTTAACAAGTGAATGGGAACATACTCTAGACCGGAATCCGAAGAAAGTACTACTTGATCATTTCCACCAATTTCAAGTCTTTATTACGATTCCCTTTATGAGGAAAAATGTCTAATGATTTAGATTCTCTCATTACTAATCCTGTATGTACTTTAGTGTTTCTAATCCCTCACTAACTTTTGATGGATTGCCTTATGGTTATAAGTTATAGTAATAACTCAAAATACTCTAGTAATGGAATTCCATATTGCGAATCCTTTATTCTTGCCCGCTTCAAGATATGATGACTAATCAAACAATCTCAACCTTGGGGTAAAGAGTTTACACTGCTTATGTTTACTTGAACTTTTTTCTTGTACATAGGAAATGAGATTTTATATTTTTACTACAAATTAATAAGCTGTTTTGTTTCACTCATATAGCTATCTAGTTTAACTTACCAATCCGAATACAGAATAAGCAAAGGAGGATAAGCATTCAATGTATTTTAGAGGAAAAAGATCCTATTTTAACGAATCACACGTAGAGATATTGCTAGTACACAAAAAGTTAATGGTATTTCATAACTAATAGATTGAGCAGCCGCTCGTAGACCGCCTGAAAAAGAATATTTATTATTTGAGCTATATCCCGCCATGAGAAGACCAATAGGAGCAATACTTGAAATAGCAATCCATAAAAAAACACCAATACTAAGATCAGCTAAGACAAAACGATATCCCAAAGGGATAACTAAAAAACTTAATAAAATGGATATGACTGCTATAGAGGGCCCAATGCTAAATAAAGGAATATCTCCTCGGGATGGGAGGATATCCTCTTTTAAAAGTAGCTTAGTTCCATCTGCTATAGCTTGAAGCAGTCCCAGCGGACCAGCATATTCAGGACCAATACGTTGTTGTATCGCTGCAGATATTTCTCTTTCTAACCACACAATTACGAGTACTTCTATTGTGATTCCCAGTAGGAGGGTCAAAATGGGTAGAATCCATATCAGTCCGTAGACTTCTTTTAATAATTCCGATTTCGAAAAAGAATTGATAGTTTCTACCTCTATTATCATTTCAACGGTCAACTTCCCCCATAATGATATCTATACTACCTAATATCGTCATGATATCAGCCAATTTCATTTTTTTAACTAGCTGAGGAAGAATTTGTAAATTAATAAAACCAGGTGGACGAATTTTCCATCTCCAGGGGAAAAGACTATCATCTCCTATCAGATAAATTCCTAATTCACCTTTTGGAGCTTCTACTCTTACATAAAGCTCTTGCTTTGATAATTCGAAATTGGGCGAAGGTTTTTTACCAAGAAATCGATATTCAAAATCATTCCATTCGGAATTCTTTGCGTTCTTAAAGCGTCGGGCTTCTAAATTCTCATAAGGTCCTCCCGGAATTTTCTCTACAGCTTGTTGGATAATTTTTATGGATTCCCTCATTTCACCAATTCGTACTAAATAGCGAGCTAACGAATCTCCTTCTTTTTGCCATTGTACTTTCCAATCAAATTGATTGTAAGACTCATAAGGATCAATTTTACGAAGATCCCATTGTATTCCAGAAGCTCGTAACATTGGGCCCGATAAGCCCCAATTTACAGCTTCTTCTCCGCTAATAAAACCGACTCCTTCAACTCGTTCTAAAAAAATTGGATTCTGTGTAATAAGTTGTTGATATTCAACAACTCCTCGTAAAAAATAATCACAGAAATCTAAACATTTATCCATCCATCCATAAGGTAGATCGGCAGCTACCCCTCCGATGCGAAAGTAATTATGCATCATTCGCATACCTGTAGCAGCTTCAAATAGATCATATATCAATTCTCTCTCTCTAAAAATGTAGAAAAAAGGAGTCTGTGCCCCAAGATCCGCCATAAAAGGTCCAAGCCATAATAAGTGAGAAGCTATACGGCTCAATTCTAACATAATTACCCTAATATAGCTGGCTCTTTGGGGTATTTGAATATTCTCCAAGAATTCAGGTGCATTTACCGTTATTGCTTCTGTAAACATAGTAGCTAAATAATCCCACCGTGTTACATAAGGCAAGTATTGTATAATAGTTCTGTTTTCCGCGATTTTTTCCATTCCTCTGTGTAAATACCCTAATATAGGTTCGCAATCAATAACATCTTCACCATCGAGAGTAACGATCAGTCGAAGAACACCATGCATTGATGGGTGTTGAGGGCCCATATTGACTATCATGAGATCTTTTCTTGTAAGCGGTAGACTCATATCCTTGTTCTTATTCTTTTTTCCATGAAAATGGATTATTCCATGAATTCCTCAAAACGAGGCTCATCAAAATGCAAAATCTAAGACTACTATAAGACTACTAATAAAATAAGAAAAAATTCGAACGATTAAATTACTTCTCCCGAATATCCAACTGACTGATTAATTTCTTATAACGTACTCTATTTTTCTTTGCCAAATAAGCCAGCAAACGTTGACGTTTTCCCAAAAGTCTTCGTAGACCTCTTTCCGATGAAAAATCTTTTTTGTGTAATTCCAAATGTGAAGCAAGTCTCCGTATCTTATTGGTGAAACTGAATACTTGAAATTCAACAGAACCCCTGTTTTCTTGTTTTTCTTCTTTAACCATAAATCAAAAAATTTTTCTACCTCCTTTCTTTTTCATGTATTTTTCTGATCAGGAAAAATAAAAAATTATGTCAGTTATTTTGAAGTTATTCTAATCTCGTACACACAAAAATTTGCAATTATTCATCTACTGCTGGAATCTGGAATTTGGATTTATTTTATCGATGCAAATTGGATTTGCATAGAAGGGTACATTCTTTTATTTTAGATAGAAGAAACATTTCTTCTATCTAAAATAAAAGAATTTTGCTGATTTATTTATTGCTATATCCAATTTATAGAATTGATATACCATTTAATTGATATAATTTAGCAAAATGAAACACAGCATATGCATCCATCTTTCGGCTCGAGAATTTCACGGGATAGAGATATAGTATAAGAAATAGGCTATTAAGTAACTCTAAATGAATTGTGGATACATCTGTATCCTTAACATACTGAAACGGCTGCCATTACTCGTATCAAACCAATAGCGATTCATAAAAGCTAAATCTTGTAATCAATGGTGGGCCAATAATGAATTTTTTTGCATATGTATTAAGACGCTTGGTCTGATTTCGAAATTGTCCAGAGTTTTTGATGTTGTTTTCATTGCAAAATGATGGATCTCCTTCCGTAACTTTCCAATTACGAGTACGAGAATTGAAAGACATGAAAATTCTCAATTCTCTACGGCGTCTAGGAGATAGATAGAATATTTTCAGGAACAAGAAAATCAGAAGAATCTTTTTCTCTATTCACTACCATTCCGCGTCTTCGACTTCTATTAGTTTCTTCTTTAATGCAATAGCTATAGTTTGATATAGAATCCATTTCTCAAAGTAATGGAAACCATTCTCTTATAGGAAATGGTTCGAAAATCGCTATTCCACCTTTTAGGTTTAGGTATCGTGAAAAGTGATACCTGTGAAGATCGTGCATTTCAGTCACATTCAGATCCGTTTTTCGAGTCCAT